AATGAAGTGCCTGATTAAAGGGCTACCTTGATAGGGTAAATTAAGTAATTTTAATTACCTTCATTAGATATTACATAAGATAGAATTAAACTATCACCTTTAGTATCAAAAACTAACGTGCATCATACACTTTTATGTATAAAAAGGTAAGCTAATTAAGCTAATGGGTTCATACCCCATTTATAGAGGTATCAATCCTCTCCTTTTTAATGGCCAACAACTTTACAAAACTTCTTTTCCTATCAACATTAATGATAGGAACGATCCTGTCCATTTCATCAAATTCTTGATTCGGAATTTGAATAGGACTAGAGGTCAACTTACTTTCATTTATTCCCATATTAGCAAATAATAAGAATATAATAATAAACGAATCATCAATTAAATATTTTATTGTGCAAGCAATAGCATCAACAATATTACTATTTTCTATTTTATTAATTCAAATAAAATATCCAATAAGATGGGAAATAGAATTAATCCCTTCAATAATAATTAGATCTAGATTGTTGTTAAAAATTGGTGCTGCTCCCTTTCATTTTTGATTTCCAGAAGTTATAAGAACATCAACATGAATTAATTGTTTAACATTAATAACATGACAAAAAATTGCTCCGATAATAATTTTATCATACTGTATTCAACTAAGAACATTTATATTCATAATTACTATTTTAAGAATTATTATTGGAGCATTAGGAGGTTTAAATCAAACATCATTACGACAACTTTTAGCATATTCATCAATTAGTCATTTAGGATGAATAATTAGATCTTTAATAGTAAGAGAAAACGTATGAGAAATATATTTTATTATCTACTCACTACTAAGAATAATTATAATTTTTCTTTTTAAACAAATAAATTTATTCTTTCTAAATCAAATTTATTCATCAACAAATTTAAAAACAGAAATTAAATTTATAATGTTTTTATCGCTTCTTTCATTGGGGGGTTTACCACCCTTCTTAGGATTTTTACCAAAATGAATTGTTATACAATCTCTAGTAGAAAATAATATAACCATCATATTAACAATTATGGTTATATTAACAATAATTACACTCTATTATTACATACGAATTAGATTTTCAGCCCTAATTTTATCACATTCAGAAAATTCATGATCAATAACTAATTCATTAAATAAACCAAGATTTATTTTAACAATATTAGTAATTATTTCAACTTTAGGTCTTATATCAACATCAATATTAGTTTATTTATATTAAGGACTTAAGTTAAATAAACTAATAACCTTCAAAGTTATAATTAAAAGAATAATCTTTTAGGCCTTAGTAAAGCTATTTACACCTCTAGAATTGCAGTCTAAAATCATAATTGAATATAAAGCCAATAATAATGATAAGAGAGAAAAATTCTCATTAATAGATTTACAGTCTATCACCTATTATTCAGCCATCTTACCGCAAAAATGATTATTTTCAACAAACCATAGGGATATTGGCACTTTATATTTTATATTTGGAGCATGAGCTGGAATAGTAGGAACTTCAATAAGAATAATTATTCGAGCAGAATTAGGTCAACCAGGATCATTAATTGGTGATGATCAAATTTATAATGTTATCATTACAGCACATGCATTTGTAATAATTTTTTTTATAGTTATACCAATTATAATTGGAGGATTTGGTAATTGACTTGTACCATTAATAATTGGAGCACCTGATATAGCATTTCCACGAATAAATAATATAAGTTTTTGACTCTTACCTCCTTCATTAACCCTACTCCTTTCATCTTCTATAGTGGATAACGGAGCTGGTACTGGATGAACAGTTTACCCCCCACTTGCTGGGGCAATTGCTCATGGGGGAGCATCGGTTGATTTAGCAATCTTCTCATTACATTTAGCAGGTGTATCATCAATTTTAGGTGCAGTTAATTTTATTACAACAGCAATTAATATACGATCAGAAAGTATAACATTAGATCAAACACCATTATTTGTTTGATCAGTAGCTATTACAGCACTACTTTTATTATTATCACTTCCAGTATTAGCAGGGGCTATTACAATATTATTAACAGATCGAAATCTAAATACATCATTCTTTGATCCTGCAGGAGGAGGTGATCCTATTCTATATCAACACTTATTTTGATTCTTTGGACATCCAGAAGTTTATATTTTAATTCTTCCTGGATTTGGTATTATCTCACATATTGTATGTCAAGAAAGTGGAAAAATTGAATCATTTGGAACATTAGGAATAATTTATGCAATATTATCAATTGGACTAATAGGATTTATTGTATGAGCACACCATATATTTACAGTAGGAATAGATGTAGACACACGAGCATACTTTACATCAGCAACAATAATTATTGCTGTACCAACTGGAATTAAGGTATTTAGTTGATTAGCAACACTTTATGGAACAAAATTTAAATTTAACCCACCATTATTATGAGCACTAGGATTCATTTTTTTATTTACAATTGGTGGTTTAACAGGATTAGTTTTAGCAAACTCATCACTTGATATTATTTTACACGATACTTATTATGTTGTAGCACACTTCCATTATGTATTATCTATAGGAGCAGTATTTGCAATTATAGGAGGAGTAATTCAATGATATCCCCTATTTACTGGATTAATAATAAATAATACGTGATTAAAAATTCAATTTACAATTATATTCATTGGAGTAAATTTAACATTTTTTCCTCAACACTTTCTAGGTTTAGCAGGAATACCTCGACGATATTCAGATTATCCAGATGCATATACATCATGAAATGTAGTTTCAAGTATTGGATCAACTATTTCAATCGTAGGAATTATTATATTTATTATAATTATATGAGAAAGTATAATTTCAAATCGAACAATCTTATTTAGATCTAATATAAGTAGATCAACAGAATGACTTCAAAATAATCCACCAGCAGAACATAGATATTCAGAATTACCATTAATTTCTAGATTCTAATATGGCAGATTAGTGCAGTAGATTTAAGCTTTACAAATAAAGGTTTGACCTTTTATTAGAAATTTATGGCAACATGATCAAATTTATCATTACAAGATAGAGCTTCACCTTTAATAGAACAATTATCATTTTTTCATGATCATACGATAGTAGTATTATTAATAATTACTATTATTGTTGGATATGTACTTAGATATATATTAGTTATCTCTTTTACAAGACGAAATATACTTCACGGACATTTAATTGAGACTATTTGAACTACAATTCCAGCTATTACACTAATTTTTATTGCATTACCATCACTACGATTACTTTATTTACTTGATGATTCTGTTGATGCAATAATTACAATTAAAACAATTGGACGTCAATGATATTGAAGTTATGAATATTCTGATTTTGTGGATATTGAATTTGATACATATATAACACCAGAAAATGATTTAGAAATTAATGAATTTCGACTACTTGATGTAGATAATCGAACAATTTTACCTATAAATACTGAAGTACGAGTATTAACAAGAGCATCAGATGTACTTCATTCATGAGCAGTACCAGCACTAGGAATTAAAATTGATGCAACACCAGGACGACTTAACCAAGGAACATTTACAATAAACCGACCTGGACTATTTTTTGGACAATGCTCTGAAATTTGTGGAGCAAATCATAGATTTATACCAATCGTAATTGAAAGAACTTCAGTTAATATATTTATTAAATGATTATCTAAAATAATTTAAGGAGTTAGTTAAAAAATAACGTTAGAATGTCAATCTAAAATAACTATTAAATAGTACACCTTGATCATCAGATGACTGAAAGTAAGTAATGGTCTCTTAAACCAAAAAATAGTAATTAACAAATACTTCTGATGAGGATAAAAATCTAAATCCCTCAAATATCCCCCTTAATATGATTTTCACTATTTATTTTATTTTCTATTGTATTAATTTTATTTAATCAAATAAATTTTTTCTCATTTAAACAAATAATCATAAAAAGAGAAGAAAAAGAAAAAATTAAAAGTAAAAACTTAAATTGAAAATGATAACAAATTTATTTTCAACATTTGATCCATCAACTAATTTATTTAATTTATCATTAAATTGAACTAGAACATTTCTTGGATTAATTTTAATTCCAACCTTATTTTGATTAACTTCATCACGAATTAATATTTTATGAAATAAATTAAATTTAACTCTTCATAATGAATTTAAAACATTATTAGGACCAAATTCATTTAATGGAACAACATTTATTTTTATTTCAATTTTTATTATAATAATATTTAATAATTTTATAGGATTATTTCCTTATATTTTTACTAGAACTAGACATCTAGTATTAACATTTTCAATTGCATTACCAATATGATTAAGATTTATATTATTTGGATGAATTAATCACACTAATCATATATTTGTTCATTTAGTACCTCAAGGTACTCCACCTGCACTTATATCATTTATAGTACTAATTGAAACAATTAGAAATGTAATTCGACCAGGAACATTAGCAGTACGATTAGCAGCAAATATAATCGCAGGACATTTATTATTAACACTTCTTGGAAATACAGGACCGTCAATAGCAATAAACTTAATCTCATTTTTAATTTTTGGACAAATACTTTTATTAATTTTAGAATCAGCAGTAGCTATAATTCAAGCTTACGTATTCTCTATTTTAAGAACTCTTTATTCTAGAGAAGTATACTAAACATATGTTAACAATACACTCAAATCACCCATTTCACTTAGTAGATTATAGACCTTGACCATTAACAGGAGCAATTGGAGCAATAGTACTAGTATCAGGATTAGCTAAATGATTTCATTTATTTAATATTAATCTATTCATAATTGGAATAGGAATCACTTTACTTACAATAATTCAATGATGACGAGATGTAGTTCGAGAAGGAACATATCAAGGATTACATACAAGATTTGTATCAATTGGACTACGATGAGGTATAATTTTATTTATTGCATCTGAAGTATTATTTTTTATATCTTTCTTTTGAGCTTTTTTTAGAAGAAGACTGGCACCAACTATTGAATTAGGTATACTATGACCACCAATAGGAATTCAACCTTTTAATCCAATACAAATTCCATTACTTAATACAGCTATTCTTCTAGCGTCAGGAGTAACTGTAACCTGAGCTCATCATAGACTTATAGAATCTAATCATACTCAAACACTTCAAGGATTATTTTTTACAGTATTACTAGGAATTTATTTTACTATATTACAAGCATATGAATATTGAGAAGCACCTTTTACTATTGCCGATGCAGTTTATGGATCAACATTTTTTGTTGCAACAGGATTTCATGGATTACATGTAATTATTGGAACAATATTTCTTTTAACGTGTTTTATACGACATTTAATAAACCAATTTTCACCTAATCACCATTTTGGATTTGAAGCAGCTGCATGATACTGACATTTTGTAGATGTAGTATGATTATTCTTATATATTTCAATCTACTGATGAGGTAGATAATTATTTTTCTAGTATAAATAGTACATTTGACTTCCAATCAAAAAGCTTGATTTTTAATCAAGAAAAATAATTTTAATTTTATCAACAGGAGGTTTTATTAGATTTATTATACCAATAATTGTTATAATTATTACAACAATCCTATCAAAAAAATTAATTAATGATCGAGAAAAAAGATCACCATTTGAATGTGGGTTTGACCCTAAAAGTTCTGCTCGAATACCTTTTTCACTTCGATTTTTCTTAATTGCAGTAATCTTTCTAATTTTTGATGTAGAAATTGCATTAATTTTACCAATTGTAATTATTTTAAAAACTTCAAATATTATAATCTGAACAGTATCAACAATATTTTTTATTCTAGTTTTGTTAGGAGGACTATACCACGAATGAAATCAAGGAGCTCTTCAATGAGCAGATTAAGGGTTATAGTTAAATATAACATTTGGGTTGCATTCAAAAAGTATTGATTATCAATTAACCTTAAATAAGAAGTGAAAAATCACAATCAGTTTCGACCTGAAAAAATGGTAATTATTACCCTTATTTATTAATTGAAGCCAAAAATAGAGGCATATTACTGTTAATAATATAATTGAACTATAAGGTTCCAATTAAGGAAATGTAAAGACAATATTAAAGCTGCTAACTTTTTATATTAGCGGTTAAACTCCGTTAACATTTCTATTTATATAGTTTAAATAAAACACTACATTTTCACTGTAAAAATAATATTTTGTATATTTATAAATATACCTAAAAATAAAAATATTTCCTTAACATCTTCAGTGTTAAACTCTAATAATAAGCTATTTAGGTATTTTAAAGAAAATAACATAATTAAAATAAATATTCAAAAAATAAAAGTTAAAAGATAAATTTTAAAGTTTGAATCATATCAACTTTGAATATAATTAACTAAATAAATAAACAAACTATATAAACCTTGACCACCAAATATTTCACCTCAACCATAATCAAAAGACTTTGATGAATAATAACCAAACTTTAAAGGCAAATAATTAATAAACTTAGTTGAAAGAAAAGGTATAAATCATATAGAGCCTATAAATCTAACAAAAGATAATATATCTAAAGATAATAAATTTTGAGAAAAATTTGATTTAGAAATTAAATAACCAAAATAAGAACCTAAAATAACAACAATAATAGTTAAAAATTTTAAATAAAATGGTAAAATAATTATATAAGGAATAGGAAAAATTAATCAAGAAAGTAAACTACCACCAAAAACAGCAATAAATAATAAAGCAATTATTCCAAAAGAAATATAAAAACCCTTGTCATCAAATGAAAAACTAGAATAAAAATTATTATCACCAGACATAGAATAATAAAATAAACGAAAAGAATAAGAAGCAGTTAAACCGGTAGAAAAAAAATATATAAAAAAAATTAAACAATTAATTCATCTAAAACAAACTATCTCAAGAATTAAATCCTTTGAATAAAATCCAGCTAAAAAAGGTATACCACATAAAGATAAACTAGAAACATTAAAACAAACAGAAGTTAAAGGCATAAAATTAACAATTGAACCTATAAAACGAATATCTTGAGAATCCTTTAAATTATGAATTATTGAACCTGCACATATAAATAATAATGCCTTAAATAAAGCATGAGCTAATAAATGAAAAAAAGCAAGCTTTGAATAACCTATAGCTAAAATTCTTATTATTAAACCAAGTTGTCTTAAAGTAGATAAAGCAATAATTTTCTTTAAATCAAATTCAAAATTTGCTCCAAGTCCAGCTATAAATATAGTTAAGCAACCAACTAATAATAAAAATCAACCATAATTATAAATATTAAGTATAGGTCTAAAACGAATTAATAAATAAACACCTGCAGTAACCAAGGTAGAAGAATGAACTAAAGCAGAAACGGGAGTAGGAGCTGCTATAGCTGCTGGAAGTCAAGAAGAAAAGGGAATTTGAGCTCTCTTTGTTATAGCAGCTAAAATAATTAATATTGTAATAATCTTTATCTCTAAAGAATTTAAAATAAAATCATAATAATAAATATAATTTCAACTACCAAAATTTAATATTCAAGCAATAGAAATCAAAATAGCAACATCTCCAATACGATTAGATAAAGCAGTTAATATACCAGCACTATAAGACTTTATATTCTGATAATAAATTACTAAACAATAAGAAACCAATCCTAATCCATCCCAACCTAATAAAATTCTAATTAAATTTGGACTAATAATTAAAAACCCTATTGAAAGAATAAATATTAAAACAATAATAATAAACCGATTAATATTTTTCTCACCAGACATATAATCCTCTCTATAATAAATTACTAAAGAAGAAATATATATAACAAAAGATATAAAAATTAAAGATATTCAATCTAAAATTAAAGTTATAACAACCATTGAACCATTTAAATTAAAAAGTTCTCACTCAATAAAAACTCTATAATCTATTATTAAATAATAAATTCCTAAAATAAAAATTAAAGTTCTTATTAAAAATAATGAAAAAAAACTTAAAGAACAAATAGAAAATAATTTCACGACTTAAGATGAAAAAATTCATATCATTGATCCCACAAAACAATATTTTAATTAAAATACTTAAGCAAAACTAAATAAAAAAATATTCACCCTTTAAACATAAAATATTTAAAGGTATTCAATGTAAAAATAAAAGATGATATTCACGTAAATAACCAAGAGAACATGTATAAACACCACCAAAATAAGAACCATGCTGAGAATAAGAATATATATATAAAGTATAAACAGCTCTAAAAAAAGACAAAAAAATTAAAACCAAAAATCTAAAAGAAGATCATGATATAATTCTATTTAATAAACTTAATTCACCAACCAAATTTAATGAGGGAGGAGCTGCTATATTACAAGAACTTAAAAGAAATCATCAAAGAGCTATTCTAGGTATAAGATTAATTATACCCTTATTAATTAATAATCTTCGTCTACCTAAACGTTCATAAATAATATTTGATAAACAAAATAAACCAGAAGAACATAAACCATGACCAATCATTAAAGATAAAGAACCTATACAACCCCATCAATTTATAGTTATTAAACCACCAATTACCATTCTTATATGAGCAACAGAAGAATAAGCAATTAAAGACTTTAAATCAACTTGACGAAAACAAATAAATCTAACAATAACTCCACCTGATAAACTTAAAGATAATCAAAAATAATTAAACCTTAAACCTAAAAAAGAAATAACCTTTATTACACGAAAAATTCCATAACCTCCTAGCTTTAATAAAACACCAGCAAGAATTATTCTACCAGAAATAGGTGCCTCAACATGAGCCTTAGGCAATCATAAATGTACTAAAAATATAGGTATCTTTACTAAAAAAGCTAAAATTATAAAAATATAAAATATAAAATAATAAGAACCAAAATCAAATAATAATGGAAAATATAAAGTATTAACATAAAAATAAACCTTAAATAAAACTAATAATAATGGTAATCTAGCAAATAATGTATAAAAAATTAAATAAATACCTGCTTGAAGACGTTCAGGTTGATAACCTCAACCTAAAATTAAAAGTAAAGTAGGAACTAATCTAGCTTCAAAAAAAATATAAAAAGATAATAATCTTAAACTAGAAAAAGAACAATATAGTATAATTAAAAGAAATAAGACCATAAAAATAAAAAAATTTGAATAATAAGAAGATAAATAAATTGAACCTCTAGCTGTAATCATTAAAGAACAAATTCAAAAACTTAATAAAATTAAACTAAAAGAAAAATAATCCACTCCAAAATAATATCTAATTATATTCAAATCACAATAAGAATAAATACAAATTATAAAAATAAATCTAGACAAAAATATTAAAGAATGAACCAACCATCAAGAATTATTTAATAAACAAAGAGGAACCAAAAAAACAATTATTAATAAATACTTTAACATAAAGACAATCTAAAAGAATTAAAAAAATCATTACCATGAGAACGAATTATAGAAACTAAAATTGATAAACCTAAAGCACCTTCACAAACAGAAAAAACTAGAAAAATAACAGGGAAAAAATAATCATAATTAAATTCAATCAAAAAAATAATAATTAATATAAATAAAGAAAGAACAATATATTCTAATCTTAACAAAACTATTAATAAATGTTTACGCTTTGAAGAAAAAACATAAATACCAGAAAAATAAATAAATAAAGAAGTAAAAATAGAAAATATAAACATTAGTTTTAATAGTTTAAAAAAAACACCGGTCTTGTAAACCGAAAATAAGACATGCCCCCACTTTTAAAACTTCAGGAATAGAAAACTATTCTATCTTTGGTCTCCAAAACCAATATTTTAATAAACTAACTCCTGAAATGATAAAAATAATAATTATAGCTCTATCTAACATAATAAATATTAATTTTATTAAATTAAATCATCCAATATCAATAATACTTTTTATTATTTTACAAACCTTTCTTATTGGATTAATAAGTGGAACAATAATAGAAAGATTTTGATTATCATATATTTTGTTTTTAACATTTCTTGGAGGTATATTAGTATTATTTATTTATATTACAAGAATTGCATCAAATGAAATATTTCAACCAAAATCAATCATTATAATCTTTTCGTTTATTTTATGAATTATTATTATGATTATTTTTATCATTTCAGATAAAATAATATTTATAGACTTTTTTAAGAATACAGAAACTATAAATATTAATAATTTAATTAATTATCAAGAAATAACATTCTCATTAGAAAAATTATATAATAGTCCAACATTTATTATTACAATAATAATAATAATCTATTTATTTCTAGCATTATTAGCAGTAGTAAAAATTACTAATATTAACCAAGGACCTATTCGTAAAATAAAATAATTACTAATGAATAAACCAATTCGATTAAAACATCCTTTATTTAAAATTATTAATAATTCTTTGGTTGATCTACCAGCACCAACAAATATTTCATTTTGATGAAATTTTGGTTCATTATTAGGATTATGTTTAGTAATTCAAATTGTAACAGGATTATTTCTAGCTATACATTATACATCAAATATTGAAATAGCATTTAGAAGAGTAGTTCATATTTGTCGAGATGTAAATAATGGGTGAATTATTCGGACCCTCCATGCTAATGGAGCATCAATATTTTTTATTTGTATTTATTTACATGTTGGACGAGGAATTTATTATGGATCATATATATACATACATACTTGAATAATTGGAACAATTATTTTATTTTTAGTTATAGCAACAGCATTTATAGGATATGTTTTACCATGAGGACAAATATCATTTTGAGGAGCAACAGTAATTACTAATTTATTATCAGCTATTCCTTATCTAGGTATAGATTTAGTTCAATGAGTATGAGGAGGGTTTGCTGTTGATAATGCTACATTAAATCGATTTTTTACCTTTCATTTTGTTTTACCATTTATTATTTCTGCTATAGCAGCAATTCATTTATTTTTTCTTCATCAAACAGGATCAAATAATCCATTAGGACTTGATGGAAATATTGAAAAAATTCCTTTTCACCCTTATTTTACATTTAAGGATTCAATTACATTTATTTTAATAACATCCTTATTAATTATTTTATGTTTAATTAATCCTTATCTACTAGGAGATCCTGATAATTTTGTACCAGCAAATCCTTTAGTAACACCAGTTCATATTCAACCTGAATGATATTTTTTATTTGCATATGCAATTTTACGATCAATTCCTAATAAACTTGGTGGAGTTATTGCATTATTTTTATCAATTAGAATTTTAATAATTATCCCATTTTATAATAAAACACCATTTCGAGGAATTCAATTTTACCCAATTAATCAAATTATATTTTGAATTATAGTAATTATTGTAATTTTATTAACATGAATTGGAAAACGACCTGTTGAAGAACCTTATATTATAACAGGACAAATTTTAACAGTTTTATATTTTTCTTATTTCTTAATTAATATTCATATTGCAAATATATGGGATAAATTAATTAAATAATAAATAGTTAATTAGCTTAAGAAAAGTATATGTTTTGAAAACATAAAATTAGAAGTTTAATTCTTCTATTAACTTTTCTTAAAAAATTTCACTAAATAATTGAAATTAATAAAATTTTAAACCCAATAAAAAAAATAAAAAAATTTAGAGATAATGGTAAAAAACTTTTTCAAGCTAAATATATTAATTTATCATATCGAAAACGAGGTAAAGTTCCACGAACCCAAATAAAAGAAAAAGATATAATAGCAAGTTTAATAAAAAATATAAAAGAATAAAAATCACCTCCTAAAAAAATTAAAGTTAAAAATATTCTTATAAAAATAATTCTTGTATATTCAGCTAAAAAAATTAAAGTAAATCCACCAGCACCATATTCAATATTAAATCCAGATACTAATTCAGATTCACCTTCAGCAAAATCAAAAGGGGTACGATTAGTTTCTGCTAAACAAGAAGCAAAACATGATAAAAATAAAGGAAAAGAAATAATAATAAATCAACAATAAATCTGATAATTTATAAAATTTAATATATTATATCTTTCAATTAAAATAATTAAAGATATTAAAATTAAAGCCAATCTTACTTCATAAGAAATAGTTTGAGCAACAGAACGTATAGAACCTAATAAAGAATAATTTGAATTAGATGATCAACCAGCAATTATTACAGTATAAACACCTAAGCTAGTACAACATAAAAAAAATAAAAATCCATAAGAAAATGAACATATATAAGTTAAATAAGGAAAAATAATTCAAATAATTAAAGAAATTATTAAATTAAATACAGGAGAAAAATAATATAATAAATAATTTGATAAAATAGGAATTGGCTGCTCCTTACAAATTAATTTTACAGCATCACTTAAAGGTTGAGGAATACCAGAAAAACCAACCTTATTAGGACCTTTTCGAATTTGAATATATCCTAATACTTTTCGTTCTAATAAAGTTAAAAAAGCAACACTAATTAGAACACAAATTAATAATAAAAGAAAATTTAAAATAAATATAAATAAATCATACAATATCAATACTATTTGTAGAATAAATCTACATTAATGAATTCTAAATTCAACACATTAATCTGTCAAAATAGTAAATATTAATTTCAATCAATAAATAAAAAATATTTTAATTATATGGTCCTTTCGTACTAATATAAATAATTTAAACTTAAGATAGAAACCAACCTGGCTCACGCCGGTTTGAACTCAGATCATGTAAGAATTTAAAGGTCGAACAGACCTAATTACTGGGCTCCTGCACCCAAAATTATTCTTAATCCAACATCGAGGTCGCAATCTGCTTTGTCAATATGAGCTCTCAAAAACAATTACGCTGTTATCCCTAAGGTAACTTAATCTTATGATCATAAATTATGGATCATATAAACATAAATTAATGATTTTAGAATGAAGAGTTTATTTATTCTTCATGTCACCCCAACAAAACATTATCTTTAAATATAAAAAGATTAACTAAAAATTATATAAAAATAAAATGTTAAGCTCTATAGGGTCTTCTCGTCTTAAAGAAAAATTTAAGCCTTTTAACTTAAAAATTAAATTCTATTATTTAATAAGAGACAGAAGATTTCTCGTCAAGCCATTCATTCCAGCCTCTAATTAAGAGACTAATGATTATGCTACCTTTGCACGGTCAAAATACCGCGGCTCTTTAAAACTTTGTCAGTGAGCAGGCCAGACCTCAAAATATTAATCAAGAGGACATGTTTTTGATAAACAGGCGGAAATCAATTTTGCCTAATTCCTTATAATAAATTAACAAAAATAAAATATTATAAACAAATAAATATACTAATTTCATCATTATTACAATAATTAAAAAATTAAATTAATAATCTTAATAAAAAACCTAAAATAATTATAAAATCAAAATATAAAATAATGAACTAAAACGAAATCAAAAAGATAGCTGGTTTAAAGCTTACTATTAAATAATAAACTAAAACGAAATCAAAAAGATAGCTGGTTTAAAGCTTACTATTAAATAATAAAATAAATAAAATTATAGGTAGCTCTAGAGCTTATCCCCTAAAGAATAAATAAGTTAATATTTTTATATAAAAAAGTAAATAAAAACTATTAACTTTTAAAAATTAAATTTTTTCTTAAGAAACTAGATATCTTAGGAAACGATTAACATTTCATTTCTACAATTAATTTTAAAATAATTATGATACATTAACTATAAATTAATTGTAAATCAACCTAAATCGAGATTAGTAAATAAATACTAGAAATTTAATAAACCCTGATACAAAAGGTACAATAATTTAAATTTACTTTTCAAAATTAAATAATTATTTCATAATCCAATTACATTACTAATTAACTATAATAAAAAAAATCAATTTTATAAAATATACTAAGACTAATAAATAAATAAAATTTCTTTTATTAAAAAAATAAAATAACAAAAAATAATTATAATAAAAGAAATAATCAAGATATCCTGATTTGCACAGAATAATTTTCAGTGTAAATGAAATACTTAACTATTAAGTTATATCTTGTAATCTTTCTAGATACACTTTCCAGTACATCTACTATGTTACGACTTATCTCATCTAACTTAAATTCTACCTTATAGATTAATTAGTAAGTATTAATAATGAGAGCGACGGGCGATGTGTACACACCTCAGAGCCAATATCAATTAAATTAAATATGTTAAATTACTATCAAATCCACCTTTATTAATAATATTTCAATATTAAATCCGTTATAAACAAAAACCTATTGTAACCCATCTCCTCTTAATTATAAGCTGCACCTTGACCTGAAATAATTTATAATTATAAATTAAGAAAATTATAACTCTAAAAAGATCTTCTGATAACGGAGATATACAAACAAATAAATTAAGTAAAGTTAATCGTGTACTATCAATTATGGGATAGGTTCCTCTGAATGGAATAAGATACCGCCAAATTCTTTGAGTTTAAAGATCCTAACTATTACTACCCTGGTAAGTATAATTAACACTTAAAATAATAGGGTATCTAATCCTAGTTTATTATTTAAGTTTCACAGGATCATAAAAAGAAATATAAAAAAATTTTAAATTTCACCATAAAAATCTTTAATTTATTCCAAAATATAATTAACTGTATTAACCAATAATATTTACTTGTATTAATCGTATAACCGCGGCTGCTGGCACGAATTATGCCAATACTAAATCAATTGCTAAATCCAAAATTACTTGATTAATTAAATTAAATTACTGCAAAAAGAACATTTAGTTTAACAAAACTTACATATAACTCAAAGAAAAAGTAAATATTTAAGCAAGAATAAAACTTTTAAAATAAAAATTAAATTTTAATAAAAAATAAGAACAAATTATTTCTAAAAAAGATTAAATAATTAAGAAAAAAGATTAATAATAAACACAAAATAATGAAAAAAAGTTAGAAGATTTCTCTAACAAGACCAACAACAACTTCTTTACTATATATAGAAAATATCAAACATGGGACAAGGAATATATAGAAAATATCAAACATGGGACAAGGAAAATTAAAATTGTGTAATCATATGCTTCTATTATTTTATATTTACTTATGTATTAATTAAGAAAGATTAAATAATTAAGAAAAAAGATTAATAATAAACACAAAATAATGAAAAAAAGTTAGAAGATTCCTCTAACAAGACCAACAACAACTTCTTTACTATATATAGAAAATATCAAACATGGGACAAGGAAAATTAAAATTGTGTAATCATATGCTTCTATTATTTTATATTTACTTATGTATTAATTAAGAAAGATTAAATAATTAAATAATTTAATTTAAATAATTAAATATTTTAATATAATACATAATAATATAAAATTAAATGTATTATATTATTAATTATTTATTATTATAATAATTAATTTAATTATAATATAATATAGTTAATTATATTATATAATTAATATAAAAGATTATATTATAATATTAATTATATTAATTAAATAATTACATTGTTTATATCATATATATATAATGTAATATATTTAATTACATATATATAAATATTTTATTATATAATAATTTCTTTTGCCTAAAAAAATAGGTTCCTATAATTTTTGATAAATATATAAATTTAAATAATAAAATAATAATAAATAAATAAAACTATAATGATATATTTAATTAGATGTAATATATTAAAATAAATTATTTATATTAAACTCGAAAAAATAAAGAGTATTTTCCACCTTAAAGGGGTAAAAAAGGGTACAAAATTGAAACGACTATATGAATATTCTACATAAGCCTATGCAAAGAAAAAACTTTAAATTTATATATAAAATACAAAAAATTGCAAAAAAAAA